TTTGGAGCGTGAGGTACTATTAAATCAAATCCATTTTTGGGGGGGATTCAGATTACTATTATCAATTAGAATGATTTATGGTTGGGTTGGTTGGGCTAATAAAATGAAGTATCCAGGCTCCGTTTAGAAAAACCCAATTGGTAATATATCTATGATTACTACTTGTATCATAAATAATTCCTATTTGTAAAGAGATCCCGTTTGGAAAGAGAAGCGGTCTCAATTAATCAATGTTAATCAATCGAATGGATGAATACATCAAATATTTGGCGGAAGGCATGAAATGAATTGAAAAAAAAAAGAAAGTCATAACAAAAAGAAATGGTAATGAGAGCATTTGTCCTATATGTGCAAATAGAAATCGGGCGGATCTTTACCCGGAGTAGAGCATAAACCTAAAAAGATTAACGAGGCCCATTCAAGAACAAGAAAATTACATCGTGATTTGGATTGGATCTCGATGAAACAATACATCAATGAGAAGTTAATTCGATAAGTTTAGTGAATTCTTTTTTTTATTATAAGGAAAGGAGTCAAAACTCGTCTTTATTGAAAAATCGAAGAAAAAGTCCTTTCGTTAGAAACCTGCTATGAAAAAAGAAAGAGGACTGGAATCTACACATTGATTCGTTTTTTTTCGCAATTTTTTTTTTTTGAACCGTATGCGTCAAAAGATGCATGTACGGTTCCTAAGGGATACAACTTTACCCTAATCAACCGACTTTATCGAGAAAGATTACTTTTTTTAGGCCAAGAGGTTGATAGTGAAATATCGAATCAGCTTATTGGTCTTATGGTATATCTCAGTATCGAGGATGATACCAAAGATCTGTATTTGTTTATAAACTCTCCTGGCGGATGGGTAATACCCGGAGTAGCTATTTATGATACTATGCAATTTGTGCGACCAGATGTACATACAATATGCATGGGATTAGCCGCTTCAATGGGATCTTTTATCCTAGTCGGAGGAGAAATTACCAAACGTCTAGCATTCCCTCACGCTTGGCGCCAATGAGGTTTTTATTTGAGAGAAAAAAAAAAAAAGACTATGCCTTCGCCATATGAAATATGAATATTAAGTAATAATAGCATGGCACTTTGAATTCGATATGAGAAAGTTTTTTATTGTTTTTTCAAAACATTAGATTATGTATCGAAAGAGTAGTATGAGATTAAAGGTATTTCCGATTTTATCTTATCTATCGGGAGTCCAGTTCAGCGTCACAAACTTTTTTGTTTTCACACTAGAGGACTTTTAACATATGTTATGAAAGAGTGCGAAAATAAAAAATAAAATAAGATTATTTTTTCCTTATTTTATTTGATCGGCTCAAAAAGAAACTTTGGGATTGCTGAATCACAGACAAAAAAAATCATAAATATATAAAGCAACGGAGCCATCATAGTATTTTTAAACTCCTTGGAAAGGAAGGGTGGTAATTTGATCATTTACCGATATGGGTCTGATAGATCCTATTTTTCTCTGTCTTTGATGGAAGGTAAGGGTCAATTTGATTGTAGAGCCGTATGCAACGCACAAAAGATGCCTGTACGGTTGTTCAATTCTATCTTTTTTTTGCTTGTTATTCTTTATCTTTCTTTCTTTTCTCTTCCTTTCATCATGCGAGATAGAGGAACCTTTTATTATGTTATATCATCAGGGTAATGATCCATCAACCTGCTAGTTCTTTTTATGAGGCACAAACGGGAGAATTTATCCTGGAAGCGGAAGAACTGCTGAAACTGCGTGAAACCCTCACAAGGGTTTATGTACAAAGAACGGGTAAACCTTTATGGGTTGTATCCGAAGACATGGAAAGAGATGTTTTTATGTCAGCAACAGAAGCCCAAGCTTATGGAATTGTTGATCTTGTAGCGGTTGCATGAAAATAGCATGGATTTCGCCCAACTCCGTGATTTGAAATTTTATCTTTTTATTTTACCAAGTTTAATATTCTATCTATTAAAACTTATTTAATAGAATATTAACTAGAAGTAATTCATAATCATCTGGTTAGGATCGATCTAAACCAGCCCATCATATTATGGATATGATTCAACATGCCAACTATTAAACAACTTATTAGAAATACAAGACAGCCAATCCGAAATGTCACGAAATCCCCCGCTCTTGGGGGATGCCCTCAGCGTCGAGGAACATGTACTAGGGTGTATGTGCGACTCGTTCAGATCATGAGCTAGCCCAAAAGAAAGAAAACAATTTTTCCAGTATCCATGATCAATACCGATGAATAGGATAGAATGGAAAAACAAACTCCATTCACTATCTAAAAATAAAAAAATCTATCATATCCCTATCCCTCTATTGTGTATGAAATTTATGGTTTCCATTGGTGCAAATCCAATCACCTCAATTTAAGATGATAAGCAATTCTCCATTGATAACAAATGGTTATCCATTAAGCGGAGGAAATCTGATTGAAAAAACAGAAAGATTAGGCTCTCCCCTCTTGCCAAGAACGGACTAACAAGGTCA